AAGTTATAAGAAAAACCGCCTGGTTGAGGGTAATGCCGGAATTTTATATTTCTAGATATAATTCCTTGCTATATATGAGTCAGCCTCCCCCTCGTTTTTTGTATTTCATTGATTGAATTTCGTTTGATTAAGACAAAGTTCCGAAAAAACCTCCGCTTTCTTTGAAATATCATGAACAGTTCCTGTAGGTCGAGCTCCCCTTTCAAGGAAATATAGAATAGCAGGAACATTTGAATAAGTTTGATTCTTTATCGGATCATAAAAACCCACTTTTCGAAGATCTCTTCCTTCTCTTCGGGATCGAGCATCAATTGCAACGATTCGATAGACGGCCCATTGGGATAGATGTAGGTGACCAATACCCCCCCTAGAAACGTATAAGAAGTTTTCTCCTCGTACGGCTCGAGAAAAAATGATTCAAAGTTATGTCGATGTATAGAATTCCAACGGCAAATAGATCTATAAAATCATCAATTTCATTAGACTATAAATTAAATCCTTTTTTGTTTGTTCTTCTTTACCCCCCCAAAAAAATAATAATAATAAAATCATTCGTACTCATAACTCAAGTTAGCTAACTCTCAAATACCTCAAGGGATAAAACCCCTAGGCATTTCATTTATTGAGCGGTCTTTAACCCCCTTTCTTTTGTTTGTCTCGTTTTAAATCTATTGTATTCATGATTCTGATCCTAATTTTTGAGACAATTGAAAAGGGCGTTTACTTGTTCCGGGATCCTTTTTTTCTATTTTAAATCATTGGGTTTAGACATTACTTCGATGATCCTTAATCCTTTCAAAATGGCAGCAACATACCCTTTTTGTGATTTATTTTATCAAAGAATCATACTAACAGTTGATTCCCGCACGATACGCTTCTGCTCGAAAGTGTTCTACAAATTTCAACAAATTTTATTTTTCTTTTGGATTTTAAACTTGCTTGAACTGTATCCTTTCGATTTCTATATCGAAGATATACTTACAAAGTATTTCCAATTTATTGATTGGGACTAACCCCTAGATTTTTGCCCCTGAGAAATGAATCAATATTTTCTACTCGAGCTTCATCATGTTCTATTTACATTACAACCCAACAAAAAAAAGAGGGGTTCTAGTGGAGCAGAACAAACGATGTCGAGACAAGAGCATCTTCATTCCTATATAACTAAAATAGAATATTATTATTTTAATAAAAAAAAAATGGTGGGTGTAAAAATCCACAACCGATCATGTCCTTCAAGTCGCACGTTGCTTTCTACCACATCGTTTCAAACGAAGTTTTACCATAACATTCCTCTATTTTGGAGCCGGTATTATGTAATTGATTGAATTATGGAACCATGAATAGTCATTGTTTTAGTCGGTACATAGTATATTTTTTTCTTTTTTTTTTTTTTTATGGATGTGTAGATATTTTTCTAAAGACGGATCATCAAGAATTCAACTTAACCTCGTATTGTATGAATGCAACATTTTTTTTCTTATATCTATAATCTATATAGATTATATACCTATAAAATGATTTATATTTTGATATCTTTTATATCTATAAAATTACAAATATATATATATATATATATAGATATTCTATATATCTAAAGTTTATCTATTATATATAAGATAATAAAATAAGATAATAATAGAATATCTAAATTATATAGAAACTAAATTATATATAAATTTTATATTATATATATAATATAAAATATATATATAAATAAATATAAAATATATATATAAATAAAAATATAATTAAAATTATATAATTAGTAAAAGTATATAAAAAAAAAAAAAGATCCTCTTTTTTACGGAATGCTAAATTATCTTGTCTAGGTACAAAGGCAAAGGGTTCGTTGTTCTTTTTTTTTAGTTTCCCCTAACTTAGTCTTAAGAGAATTAATCCCATTAAGTGAATTCCATTAATATCACGAAAACCTTTTATAATAAAAAAATCCACAGAGAATTAATCATAATCATTATGCTACCTCATTTAAGGGATAGGGAATAATAGATAGGGGCTCCAGAGACTTTTCTTTCGTTCGGATTTCGATCTAGAATGCATCATTTGAAAAATTCAAATGGATATGATGAGACCGAAGGTTTTGCTAAGCTAAGTAATGAACCTTCAATATGAAGGGCTCAGGCATAGAATGAAAGGTCCCTACAACGTTTTTACTTTTTTTGAATTAAAATTAAAACTTTTGTATTTGTAATAAGGATCTATGTTCCCTGACTCAAAAATAGAGTCCGGTACGTCTACATGTGATTTGCCCTTGATTGCACTTGTAAAAAAGATATGATTCAGAGAAGAATGATTTAAAATCAGAAACAATAATAGAATAAAATTCTATCCATTTTTAAACTCTTAACCATAAGATTAAAAAAAAAAGCAATCTTTATTCTGATGAAATTGGTATGCTCTGGGACGGAAGGATTCGAACCTCCGGATAGCGGGACCAAAACCCGTTGCCTTACCGCTTGGCCACGCCCCATTTATATTTCTAGTCAACACTAATAAAGACTAATATTTTTATTAGTCATTCGTCAATTCCAGTTCAAATGTTTAGGGAATAAATTAGATTGTTGCTAGGATTTTGACACGCGTAGACATAGAATTAAACTGAATTTATTGATCATTACATATAATTCAATTAAGATATTTATGAAAGTATGATTTCTTCTATTCTCTTTTGAGACTTGAAGTATTCTTGATTGGGTGAGTTAAAAGAAAAAGAAGGATTTGGGGGGTCTCCCCTACTTTACTTTTACTTTATTCTTTTTTCCCTTATATCAAATACGATATCAATAACTCAATCAAAATTCAATTATCTCCAAGAACAAAATGTTTGTTATGCTTAATATCTTTAGTTTGATCTGTATCTGTCTTAATTCTGCCCTTTATTCGAGTCATTTTTTCTTTGCCAAATTGCCCGAAGCCTATGCTTTTTTGAATCCAATCGTAGATTTTATGCCGGTCATACCTGTCCTATTTTTTCTCTTAGCCTTTGTTTGGCAAGCCGCTGTAAGTTTTCGATGAAATATTTAATACTGTCTTAGAAAAATTCATGATTTCCTTGGGTATGAAAGAAAATTTTGACAATGAAAGACTCTTAATTACAAATGATTTTTTGAAAATTTTTTTCCAATTCTAGAAACTACTGCTCATGTCTTGGTGTCAAAATAGGAGTCAAAATAAAATAGGATATGTGGTATAAAAATGGAGAATCTATTCTCTTTTTCCCCAAAAATGATCTTGGAGATTGTGTAATGCTTACTCTCAAACTCTTCGTTTACACAGTAGTGATATTCTTTGTTTCTCTCTTCATCTTCGGATTCCTATCTAATGATCCGGGACGTAATCCTGGGCGTGAAGAATAAAAAATAAAATAAAATAAAGGCATTTTCCTTACTTGATTTTCAAATTTTCTTCGGATTTTATCTATTGCCCGCCCTTAACTATCAAAAAAGAAAAAGGGTTCGATAAATTCGAAAGATACATACATAAAATATCAATTCATCAATGGAAACGGAAAGAGAGGGATTCGAACCCTCGGTACGAATAACTCGTACAACGGATTAGCAATCCGCCGCTTTCGTCCACTCAGCCATCTCTCCCATACATAAAGTAAAGATTGAAAAAGTCTTTCTTTATTTTTTTTTATCTCTTTTTTTATTTTATTATATAATATAGATATATACAACTTTTATCGGCAATTCCATTTCCATTCAGATTCAGATATGGTGGCCCGGATAGGTCTATGACCTATCCGGGCCCTTTTTCTTGAGTTATATTATATAGGTCTAAAAACTTTGAGCTGATCATAACAAAATAGTTATTAATTAAGTTATGGTCCATTAACTTATGAATTATGAAAAATACAGAAACAATTAAAGCTATAACTATAGCAATAATACTACAAAAGGCGGTGACCACCACTAAAATTATAAAAAAACCGCCCAAGAATAAAATAAGAAACCCTCCCATTTTAATAAAAATAATTAAGACCTTCAATTCAAAACTATATAAAGTATCCGCCGTTGGTTCTTTATTAATAAGATATAAGATAGTAAAAAATAGTAAAAGTTAAGAAATAAACTTTATTTGAACACTTGAGTCCAAAAAAAAGACTGCAATTTTATTTTTTATTCGAGTCGGTTTTCCCGAATTTTATAAAAAAATTCGACATACATATACATAGGGAATAGACCCAAAAAAGATTAAAACTCTCTCTTTTTTTTTTTGAGAAAACCCTTTCTTTTCTTTCAAGCAAAGACAGGGGGAAGTTAAAAAAAGGAACAATAGATTCTTGCACAATTAGTTTTTATATTATGTCTTAAGTGGTTTTGACGAGACGTATCTGTAAAAACTAAAAATCCTACAGCAAAAGATAGAACTTGTTATTTAGTTATTTAAACGAAGCCTCTTTTCCTAATCTCATCAAATCCCCCCAAAAAACTCTAATTTTGTTGATTCTTTTCTAATTCTATCTTATCTTGATCGTGCCCAATTCTTTTGTTCGACAAAAGGTCGAGTTATATACAATAATCACATTGTAGCGGGTATAGTTTAGTGGTAAAAGTGTGATTCGTTCTATTAAACCCCTAATAGTTAAGGGTTCCTTCGGTTTGATTTGATTCAAATTCCGATGAAAAACTTTATTTCTTATCTTAAAAGGATTTAATCCTTTACCTCTCAATGATTGATTCGAGGAAGAATACACATTCTCGTGATTTGTATGAAATTTTGAAATTGGATTATGAAATTACGAAACAAAATTTTTATGAATTGGATCAATATTTCCAATTGAATGAGTGTGAGTAAAGGATCCATGGATGAAGATAGAAAAGTGGATTTCTAATCGTAACTAAATCTTCAATTCTAAGTTTCTTTGTAGAGGGACGATTGAAGCAAACTAGCTAGTCAAGGATGTCTTTGGTTTACTAGAGACATCGAAATATTGTTTTAGCTCGGCGGAAACAAAATGCTTTTCCTCAGGATTC